GCTGGCGTAGCTTAATTAAAGCATGACACTGAAGATGTTAAGATGGGCCCTAGAAAGCTCCGCAGGCACAAAGGTTTGGTCCTGACTTTACTATCAACTCTAGCTAAACTTACACATGCAAGTATCCGCACCCCTGTGAGAATGCCCTACAGTTCCCTGCTCGGGAACAAGGAGCTGGTATCAGGCACAACCCTCTCAAGCCCATGACACCTTGCTTAGCCACACCCTCAAGGGAACTCAGCAGTGATAAACATTAAGCCATAAGTGAAAACTTGACTTAGTTAAAGCTAAGAGGGTCGGTAAAACTCGTGCCAGCCACCGCGGTTATACGAGAGACCCAAGTTGTTAGACAACGGCGTAAAGAGTGGTTAAGATTTAATCAAGACTAAAGCCGAACGCCCTCAGAGCTGTTATACGCACCCGAAGGTAAGAAGCCCAACCACGAAAGTGGCTTTATATTATCCGAACCCACGAAAGCTATGACACAAACTGGGATTAGATACCCCACTATGCATAGCCATAAACATTGATAGTAAACTACACCTACTATCCGCCTGGGAACTACGAGCATCAGCTTGAAACCCAAAGGACTTGGCGGTGCTTTAGATCCACCTAGAGGAGCCTGTTCTAGAACCGATTACCCCCGTTCAACCTCACCTTTCCTTGTTTTCCCCGCCTATATACCACCGTCGTCAGCTTACCCTGTGAAGGATTCATAGTAAGCAAGATTGGCATAGCCCAAAACGTCAGGTCGAGGTGTAGCGTATGGAAAGGGAAGAAATGGGCTACATTCCCTAACATAGTGAAACACGAACGATACACTGAAATACGTATCTGAAGGAGGATTTAGCAGTAAGCAGAAAATAGAGCGTTCCGCTGAAACCGGCCCTGAAGCGCGCACACACCGCCCGTCACTCTCCCCGAGCTTACAACTCTAAGTACTTAAAACCTTAAAACTGCAAAGGGGAGGCAAGTCGTAACATGGTAAGTGTACCGGAAGGTGCACTTGGAATAAATCAGAGTATAGCTAAGACAGAAAAGCATCTCCCTTACACCGAGAAGTCATCCGTGCAAATCGGATTACCCTGATGCCCAACAGCTAGCCCCTCCAACCAAAACCAACAACCCCCCATCAATAACCCCTAACACCCTTAACCACCCCAAACAAATCATTTTTCCCCCTTAGTACAGGCGATAGAAAAGGAACTGCGGAGCAACAGAAAAAGTACCGTAAGGGAAAGCTGAAAGAGAAATGAAACAACCCAGTAAAGCACATAAAAGCAGAGACTTACCCTCGTACCTTTTGCATCATGACTTAGCCAGTAACCCCCAAGCAAAGAGTACTTTAGTTTGACACCCCGAAACTAAGCGAGCTACTCCAAGTCAGCCTATTAATAGGGCAAACCCGTCTCTGTGGCAAAAGAGTGGGAAGAACTTCGAGTAGAGGTGACAGACCTACCGAGCCTAGTTATAGCTGGTTGCCTGAGAATTGGATAGAAGTTCAGCCTCCCGGCTTCTTTCTTCACCCCTAGTTTTCACCCCCTTCTGACACAAAGAAACCGAGAGAGTTAGTCAAAGGGGGTACAGCCCCTTTGATACAAGATACAACTTTTTTAGAAGGGTAAAGATCATAATTAACCTAAAGGCAATATGTCTTAGTGGGCCTAAAAGCAGCCACCCGTACAGAAAGCGTTAAAGCTCAAACATAGCCTCTCCCCTTCCCATCCTGATAACCTAATCTTAGCCCCCTCAACCTACCAGGCCATCCCATGCAAACATGGGAGTGACCATGCTAACATGAGTAATAAGAGAACACTACTTCTCTCCTCGCACACGCGTATATCGGAACGGACCCCCCACCGAACCTTAACCGGCCCCAAACAAAGAGGGCACTGAACAACAGACCAAACAACCAGAAAACCTCCCAATCATACAACCGTTGACCCCACACTGGTGTGCACCCAAGGAAAGACTAAAAGAAAAAGAAGGAACTCGGCAAACACATGAAGCCTCGCCTGTTTACCAAAAACATCGCCTCTTGCAAAATCAATGAATAAGAGGTCCCGCCTGCCCTGTGACTATAAGTTTAACGGCCGCGGTATTTTGACCGTGCGAAGGTAGCGCAATCACTTGTCTTTTAAATGGAGACCTGTATGAATGGCATAACGAGGGCTTAGCTGTCTCCTTTTTCAAGTCAATGAAATTGATCTCCCCGTGCAGAAGCGGGGATAAGCACATAAGACGAGAAGACCCTATGGAGCTTTAGACACCAAGGCAGACCATGTTAAACACCCCAAAACAAAGGACCAAACCAAATGACCCCTGCCCTAATGTCTTTGGTTGGGGCGACCGCGGGGAAACACAAAACCCCCACGTGGAACGAGAACACCTCCTCTCACAACCAAGAGCTCCCGCTCTAATAAACAGAAATTCTGACCAATAAGATCCGGCAAGGCCGATCAACGGACCGAGTTACCCTAGGGATAACAGCGCAATCCCCTTTTAGAGGCCATATCGACAAGGGGGTTTACGACCTCGATGTTGGATCAGGACATCCTAATGGTGCAGCCGCTATTAAGGGTTCGTTTGTTCAACGATTAAAGTCCTACGTGATCTGAGTTCAGACCGGAGTAATCCAGGTCAGTTTCTATCTATGAAATGATTTTTTCTAGTACGAAAGGACCGAAAAGAAAAGGCCCCTGCTACAAGTACGCCTTACCCCCACCTAATGAAAACAAATAAAATAGGCAAAAGGGCATAACCCCTCATGCCTTAAAGAACGGCATGTTAAGGTGGCAGAGCCCGGTTACTGCAAAAGACCTAAGCCCTTTCCACAGAGGTTCAAGTCCTCTCCTTAACTATGATTTCAACACTCATTACTCATATCATTAACCCCCTAGCTTTCATCGTCCCAGTTCTTCTAGCCGTTGCCTTCCTCACCCTAATTGAACGGAAAGTCCTTGGCTACATACAGCTACGAAAAGGGCCAAATATTGTTGGCCCCTACGGACTCCTCCAACCTATCGCCGACGGAGTAAAGCTATTTATTAAAGAGCCCGTGCGACCCTCAACTTCTTCGCCTCTCCTATTCCTCTTAACCCCCATGCTAGCCCTCACACTCGCTCTTACCCTATGAGCACCCATGCCCCTCCCTTACCCCGTAATTGACTTGAACCTAGGCATTTTATTTATCTTAGCCCTATCCAGCCTCGCGGTTTACTCCATCCTAGGATCAGGGTGAGCATCAAATTCAAAATACGCGCTTATCGGAGCTCTCCGAGCCGTCGCCCAAACTATTTCCTATGAAGTTAGCCTCGGACTAATCCTCCTAAACGCTATCATCTTCACCGGGGGCTTTACACTCCAAACCTTTAATATTGCCCAAGAAAGCATCTGACTAATTCTGCCAGCCTGACCTCTCGCCGCAATATGATACATCTCCACACTAGCAGAAACCAACCGTGCCCCCTTTGACCTCACAGAAGGAGAATCCGAACTAGTCTCAGGCTTTAACGTAGAGTATGCAGGAGGCCCTTTCGCCTTATTCTTCCTAGCAGAATACGCCAACATTCTCCTCATGAACACACTCTCCGCCACTCTTTTCCTTGGAGCCTCACATATCCCGACTATCCCAGAACTCACTGCAATTAACCTAATAACTAAAGCAGCATTCCTCTCAATTGTCTTCCTGTGAGTTCGAGCCTCCTACCCCCGATTCCGATATGACCAACTCATGCACTTAATCTGAAAAAACTTCCTTCCACTTACCCTCGCCCTAGTAATTTGACACCTCGCACTCCCCATTGCATTTGCAGGCCTTCCACCCCAACTATAACCCGGAGCTGTGCCTGAAGAAAAGGGCCACTTTGATAGAGTGAACCATGAGGGTTAAAGTCCCTCCAACTCCTTAGAAAGAAGGGACTCGAACCCTACCTGGAGAGATCAAAACTCTCAGTGCTTCCACTACACCACTTCCTAGTAAAGTCAGCTAATTAAGCTTTTGGGCCCATACCCCAAACATGTTGGTTAAACTCCTTCCTTTACTAATGAACCCGTACATCTTAGCCACCCTTCTATTCGGTCTAGGCCTAGGAACTACAATCACCTTCGCAAGCTCACATTGACTCCTCGCTTGAATAGGACTTGAAATAAACACCCTCGCCATCATCCCCCTTATAGCCCAACATCACCACCCGCGAGCAGTCGAAGCCACCACTAAATACTTCCTTACCCAGGCCACTGCCGCCGCCATACTACTCTTTGCAAGTACCACCAACGCATGACTCACAGGACAATGAGACATCCAACAGATATCACACCCCCTCCCTATCACTATAATTACCATCGCCCTTGCCCTTAAAATTGGGCTTGCCCCCACACACTCATGACTACCAGAGGTCCTCCAAGGACTGGACCTCACTACCGGGCTCATCCTTTCAACCTGGCAAAAACTAGCACCCTTCGCCCTCCTACTGCAAATCCAACCAACCAACTCATCCCTCCTTATCATTCTAGGCCTAATGTCCACCCTTATTGGAGGATGGGGCGGGCTAAACCAGACACAACTACGAAAAATCCTCGCATACTCCTCAATTGCCCACCTCGGCTGAATGATCCTCGTACTACAATTCTCCCCCTCCCTCACACTGTTAACCCTCCTCACCTACCTCATCATAACATTCTCAACATTCCTTGTGTTTAAACTAAACAAAGCAACCAACATCAACACTCTCGCCATTTCATGAGCCAAAGCCCCAGCACTGACCTCCTTAACTCCCCTTGTCTTGCTATCCTTAGGGGGCCTCCCACCACTAACCGGGTTTATACCAAAATGACTTATTCTTCAAGAACTGGCTAAACAAGATCTTGCACCGACAGCAACACTAGCAGCACTAACAGCCCTTCTAAGCCTGTACTTTTACCTCCGCCTTACATACGCAATGACCCTTACCATCTCCCCTAACAGCCTTTCGGGCACAACCCCGTGGCGACTCCCAACGACACAGCTCACACTCCCCCTCGCCCTCTCTACCATGGCCACCATCTCTCTCCTCCCCCTGACCCCCGCTATAATGGCCCTCTTAACCCTCTAAGAGACTTAGGCTAATATCCAGACCAAGGGCCTTCAAAGCCCTCAGTGGGAGTGAAAATCTCCCAGTCCCTGTAAGACTTGCGGGACATTACCCCACATCTCCTGCATGCAAAACAGACACTTTAATTAAGCTAAAGCCTTACTAGATAGGTAGGCCTCGATCCTACAAACTCTTAGTTAACAGCTAAGCGCTCAAACCAGCGAGCATCCATCTACCTTTCCCCGCCTAATAATAAGGCTAATAGGCGGGGAAAGCCCCGGTAGACGATTAATCTACTTCTTTAAATTTGCAATCTAATATGTAAAACACCTCGGAGCTTGGTAAGAAGAGGACTCAAACCTCTGTTTATGGGGCTACAATCCACCGCTTAAACCTCAGCCATCCTACCTGTGGCAATCACACGTTGATTTTTCTCGACCAATCACAAAGACATCGGCACCCTCTATCTAGTATTTGGTGCTTGAGCCGGAATAGTCGGCACGGCCTTAAGCCTGCTCATCCGAGCAGAGCTAAGCCAACCAGGAGCTCTCCTTGGAGACGACCAGATTTATAATGTAATTGTTACAGCACATGCATTTGTAATAATTTTCTTTATAGTAATACCAATCATGATCGGAGGGTTCGGAAACTGACTAATCCCATTAATGATCGGAGCACCCGACATGGCATTTCCCCGAATAAATAACATGAGCTTTTGACTTCTACCCCCATCATTCCTTCTGCTTCTGGCCTCCTCAGGGGTAGAAGCCGGTGCCGGGACTGGATGAACAGTCTACCCTCCCCTAGCAGGAAACCTAGCACACGCAGGAGCATCTGTTGATCTCACTATCTTCTCACTTCATCTAGCAGGTGTCTCTTCAATTCTAGGGGCTATCAATTTCATCACAACAATCATTAACATAAAACCCCCTGCCATCTCCCAATACCAAACACCACTATTCGTCTGAGCCGTCCTAATCACTGCCGTTCTCCTTCTTCTCTCGCTCCCAGTACTGGCTGCCGGAATTACAATGCTTCTTACAGACCGAAATCTAAACACCACCTTCTTCGACCCAGCGGGGGGAGGAGATCCCATTCTTTACCAACACCTGTTCTGATTCTTCGGCCACCCAGAAGTCTATATTTTAATTCTTCCTGGATTTGGAATAATCTCCCACATTGTTGCCTACTACTCTGGTAAGAAAGAACCTTTCGGCTACATGGGCATGGTATGAGCCATGATAGCAATCGGCCTCCTAGGGTTCATCGTATGGGCCCACCACATGTTCACAGTAGGAATGGACGTAGACACACGAGCCTACTTCACGTCCGCCACCATGATTATCGCCATTCCTACTGGGGTAAAAGTCTTTAGCTGACTAGCAACCCTCCACGGAGGCTCAATTAAATGAGAAACTCCACTATTATGAGCCCTTGGCTTCATCTTCCTCTTTACCGTTGGAGGCCTGACAGGAATCGTCCTAGCCAACTCCTCCCTAGACATCGTTCTCCATGACACATATTATGTAGTAGCCCACTTCCACTATGTTCTGTCGATAGGAGCTGTGTTCGCCATTGTTGCCGCCTTTGTTCACTGATTCCCCCTGTTTTCTGGCTACACCCTTCACAGCACTTGAACAAAAATCCACTTTGGAGTAATGTTCGTAGGGGTAAACCTAACATTCTTCCCCCAACACTTCCTAGGCCTAGCCGGGATGCCTCGACGATACTCAGACTACCCCGACGCTTACACCCTTTGAAACACAATTTCATCAATCGGCTCCCTCATCTCCCTCGTAGCCGTAATCATGTTCCTATTTATTATTTGAGAAGCATTTGCTGCTAAACGTGAAGTTCTGTCAGTTGAACTGACAATGACTAACGTAGAATGACTGCACGGCTGCCCTCCCCCTTATCACACATTTGAGGAACCTGCATTCGTTCAAGTTCAATCAAACTAACCGAGAAAGGGAGGAATTGAACCCCCGTAGGCTGGTTTCAAGCCAACCACATAACCACTCTGTCACTTTCTTTATAAGACACTAGTAAAACAGCCATTACTCTGCCTTGTCAAGGCAAAATTGTGGGTTAAAACCCCGCGTGTCTTGAAAATTAATGGCACATCCCTCACAACTAGGATTTCAAGATGCAGCTTCACCTGTTATAGAAGAACTTCTTCACTTCCACGACCATGCCTTAATAATCGTTTTTCTAATCAGCACACTAGTACTTTACATTATTGTGGCTATGGTCTCCACCAAACTAACTAACAAATATATTTTAGACTCCCAAGAAATTGAAATTATCTGGACAATTCTCCCAGCAATTATCCTAATTCTCATCGCCCTCCCCTCACTTCGCATCCTCTACCTAATAGACGAAATTAACGACCCCCATCTCACAATTAAAGCCATGGGCCACCAATGATACTGAAGCTATGAGTACACCGACTACGAAGACCTCGGGTTTGACTCTTATATGATTCCCACACAAGACTTAACCCCCGGCCAATTCCGTCTTCTAGAAGCTGACCATCGAATAGTAATCCCCGTTGAATCCCCAATTCGAGTCTTAGTCTCTGCTGAAGATGTACTTCACTCCTGAGCTGTCCCTGCCCTGGGAGTAAAAATAGACGCAGTCCCTGGCCGTCTAAACCAGACAGCCTTCATCGCATCCCGACCTGGTGTCTTCTACGGACAATGCTCCGAGATCTGCGGAGCTAACCACAGCTTTATGCCCATTGTAGTTGAGGCAGTCCCACTAGAACACTTTGAAAATTGATCATCCTTAATACTTGAAGACGCTTAGCTAAGAAGCTAAACAGGGCAATAGCGTTAGCCTTTTAAGCTAAAGACTGGTGACTCCCGACCACCCTTAGCTGCATGCCTCAACTCAACCCCGCTCCTTGATTTGCTATTCTAGTCTTCTCCTGACTAGTTTTCTTAACCATCCTTCCCCCTAAAGTTATAGCCCACACTTTCCCAAACGAGCCGACTCCTCAAAGCACTGAGAAACCTAAAACTGAGCCCTGAACCTGACCATGACACTAAGCTTTTTTGACCAATTTATGAGCCCCTCTTACCTAGGCATTCCCCTTATAGCTCTTGCCCTAAGCCTCCCTTGAACCCTATACCCCACCCCCTCCACACGATGGCTAAACAACCGGCTATTAACCCTCCAAGGCTGATTTATTAACCGATTTACCCAACAACTCCTCCTGCCTCTAAACCCCGGGGGCCACAAATGAGCCCTACTTCTGACATCACTTATGCTATTCCTTATTACGCTCAACATGCTAGGACTGCTTCCCTACACATTCACCCCCACCACGCAACTGTCCCTTAACATGGGACTTGCCGTCCCACTCTGACTAGCCACAGTTATCATCGGAATGCGAAACCAACCAACCATTGCACTAGGCCACCTTCTGCCAGAAGGAACCCCCACCCCTCTAATCCCTGTCCTTATTATTATCGAGACAATTAGCCTATTCATTCGCCCATTGGCCCTAGGGGTTCGACTAACAGCGAATCTCACAGCCGGACATCTCCTAATTCAGCTGATCGCCACAGCTGCCTTCGTCCTTCTCCCCCTAATACCGACCGTCGCCATTCTCACAGCCACGCTTCTGTTCCTCTTAACACTTCTAGAAGTGGCCGTCGCAATAATCCAAGCTTACGTTTTTGTTCTCCTTCTAAGCCTCTACCTACAAGAAAACGTTTAATGGCCCACCAAGCACACGCATACCACATAGTTGACCCTAGCCCTTGACCCCTAACAGGCGCAGTTGCTGCCCTCTTAATAACATCAGGTCTCGCAATTTGATTCCACTTCCACTCCACAACATTAATGTCCCTCGGACTAGCCCTTCTTCTCTTAACAATGTACCAATGATGGCGAGACATCGTACGAGAAGGCACATTCCAAGGACACCACACACCCCCCGTACAAAAAGGTCTCCGATACGGAATAATCCTCTTCATTACCTCCGAAGTCTTCTTTTTCCTTGGATTTTTCTGAGCCTTTTATCACGCAAGTCTTGCACCTACCCCAGAACTAGGGGGCTGCTGACCGCCCACAGGCATCACCCCTCTGGACCCATTCGAAGTGCCCCTCCTAAATACAGCCGTTCTTCTTGCCTCAGGAGTAACAGTCACCTGAGCCCACCACAGCATTATAGAAGGCGAACGAAAACAGGCAATCCAGTCTCTTCTACTGACGATCCTACTTGGCTTTTACTTTACTTTCCTTCAAGCAATAGAATATTATGAAGCCCCCTTCACACTCGCCGACGGGGTCTATGGCTCCACCTTCTTTGTAGCAACCGGCTTCCACGGCCTCCACGTCATCATCGGCTCTTCCTTCTTGGCCATCTGCCTACTCCGTCAAGTCCAATACCACTTCACATCTGAACACCACTTTGGATTCGAAGCAGCCGCCTGATACTGACACTTCGTAGACGTTGTCTGACTATTCTTATACATCTCCATCTACTGATGAGGCTCATAATCTTTCTAGTACTAAAGCTAGTATTAGTGACTTCCAATCACCAGGTCTTGGTTAAAATCCAAGGAAAGATAATGAACTTAGTCACAACAATTATTATTATTGCCGTCGCACTATCCACGATCCTAGCCATCGTCTCCTTCTGACTCCCCCAAATAACACCAGACCACGAAAAACTCTCCCCCTACGAATGCGGCTTTGACCCACTCGGCTCGGCCCGCCTTCCCTTCTCCCTCCGATTCTTCCTTGTTGCGATCCTCTTCCTCCTCTTTGACCTAGAGATCGCCCTACTCCTCCCCCTCCCATGAGGCGACCAACTTTCCTCTCCTCTGCTAACCTTCTTTTGAGCCTCAGCTGTCCTAATCCTCCTCACTCTTGGCCTAATCTACGAGTGACTTCAAGGGGGCCTTGAATGAGCCGAGTAGGTTATTAGTTTAAGAAAAACATTTGATTTCGGCTCAAACAATTGTGGTTAAAGTCCACAATCACCTAATGACCCCCGTTCACTTCACCTTCTCCTCAGCCTTCATACTAGGGCTAACAGGGCTAGCATTCCACCGAACCCACCTTCTCTCCGCCCTCCTGTGTCTAGAAGGGATAATACTTTCTCTATTTATTGCCCTCTCCCTATGAGCCCTACAACTAAGCACCACCCACTTCTCAGCTTCGCCAATGCTTCTTCTAGCATTCTCAGCCTGTGAAGCAAGCGCAGGGCTTGCCCTCCTAGTAGCCACCGCCCGTACCCATGGCACCGACCGCCTCCAAAGCCTAAATCTCCTACAATGCTAAAAATCCTAATTCCAACCCTAATGCTTGTTCCAACAACTTGACTAGTCCCCGCCAAATGGCTCTGACCAACAACCCTTCTGCACAGTCTGGTAATTGCACTGGCCAGTCTCACCTGATTAAAAAATCTTTCGGAGACAGGTTGATCCTGCCTCAGCCCCTACATAGCGACGGACCCTCTATCCACACCCCTTCTGGTCCTCACATGCTGACTCCTCCCACTTATAATCCTTGCTAGCCAAAACCACACAGCCTCAGAGCCTATTAATCGCCAACGGATGTACATTACACTCCTCACCTCCCTACAAATCTTCTTAATTATGGCTTTCGGTGCCACCGAAATTATCATATTCTACGTCATATTTGAAGCCACACTTATCCCCACGCTCTTCCTCATCACCCGCTGAGGAAACCAAACAGAACGACTTAACGCTGGCACCTATTTCTTATTCTATACCCTAGCAGGCTCCCTACCCCTTCTTGTCGCACTCCTCCTCCTCCAAAATACTGCCGGAACCCTCTCCCTCCTCACACTACAATATTCCAACCCCCTTCAACTCACGACCTATGCAGACAAGCTGTGGTGGGCAGCCTGCCTACTAGCCTTCCTAGTGAAAATGCCACTCTACGGCGTCCATCTTTGACTCCCCAAAGCCCACGTAGAAGCCCCAGTTGCAGGTTCTATGGTCCTTGCTGCCGTCCTCTTAAAACTAGGAGGTTACGGAATGATACGAATACTAGTAGTACTAGAACCCCTCACCAAAGAATTAAGCTACCCCTTCATCATCTTGGCCCTCTGAGGGGTAATTATGACCGGCTCAATCTGCTTACGCCAAACAGATTTAAAATCCCTCATCGCCTACTCCTCTGTCAGCCATATAGGCCTCGTAGTTGGTGGCATCCTCATCCAAACACCCTGAGGCTTCACCGGAGCCCTCATCCTAATAATTGCCCACGGCCTAACATCCTCCGCCCTCTTCTGCTTAGCAAACACTAACTACGAACGTACACACAGCCGGACCATAGTACTAGCACGAGGACTTCAAATAGCTCTCCCTCTAATAACAACCTGATGATTTATTGCTAGCCTAGCTAACCTTGCCCTCCCTCCTCTGCCTAATCTCATAGGAGAACTAATAATCATCACGTCACTGTTTAACTGATCCTGATGAACCCTCATCTTAACAGGAGCAGGCACCCTAATCACCGCAGGCTACTCACTCTACATATTCCTCATGTCCCAACGAGGCCCACTACCAGCACACATCATTGCCCTTGACCCCTCCCACTCTCGAGAACATCTTCTGATGGCCCTCCACCTACTCCCCCTAATCCTCCTAATCCTAAAACCGGAGCTAATCTGAGGCTGGGCCGCCTGTAGATATAGTTTAACTAAAACATTAGATTGTGATTCTAAAGACAGAGGTTAAAACCCCCTTATCCACCGAGAGAGGCTCGCTAGCAACGAAGACTGCTAATCTTCGCCAACTTGGTTGAACCCCTGGGCTCACTCGTAAGGCTTCTAAAGGATAACAGCTCATCCGTTGGTCTTAGGAACCAAAAACTCTTGGTGCAAATCCAAGTAGCAGCTATGCATCCTACCTCCCTAATAATGACCTCCAGCTTAATCATTATTTTTGCATTATTAACCTACCCTGTACTTACTACCTTAAACCCCCTTCCCCGAGAAACTAACTGAGCCCTATCCCAAGTTAAAACAGCAGTAAAACTAGCCTTCTTTGTCAGCCTCCTTCCCCTATTCCTCTTCCTTAACGAAGGTGCAGAAACAATTGTTACCAACTGAACCTGAATAAACACCCTGACCTTTGACGTCAACATTAGCTTCAAATTTGACCATTATTCAATCATCTTCACCCCCATTGCCCTATACGTTACCTGGTCAATTCTAGAATTTGCATCCTGGTACATGCACGCCGACCCCTTCATAAACCGCTTCTTCAAATACCTCCTTGTCTTTCTTATCGCCATGATTATTCTAGTCACCGCTAACAACATATTCCAAATCTTTATCGGCTGAGAAGGTGTAGGCATTATATCCTTCCTTCTAATTGGCTGATGATACGGCCGAGCCGACGCAAACACAGCCGCTCTCCAAGCAGTCCTATACAACCGAGTTGGAGATATTGGCCTAATCTTTGCCATGGCATGAATAGCGACAAACCTTAACTCCTGAGAAATACAACAAATGTTTGCAGCCGCTAAAAATATAGATCTTACCTTCCCCCTCCTAGGGCTCATCCTTGCAGCCACCGGAAAATCAGCCCAATTTGGACTCCACCCCTGACTTCCCTCTGCCATGGAAGGCCCTACACCGGTCTCTGCCCTACTGCATTCTAGCACCATGGTCGTCGCAGGGATTTTTCTCCTAGTCCGTATGAGCCCCCTCATAGAAAACAACCAAATCGCCCTAACAACCTGCCTGTGCCTAGGTGCCCTTACAACCCTATTCACTGCCACTTGTGCCCTCACCCAGAACGACATCAAAAAAATTGTTGCCTTCTCCACATCTAGCCAGCTAGGCTTGATAATAGTCACTATTGGACTTAACCAACCTCAACTTGCCTTCCTACACATCTGCACCCATGCCTTCTTTAAAGCAATACTCTTCCTCTGCTCCGGTTCAATCATCCACAGCCTCAACGACGAGCAAGACATCCGAAAAATAGGAGGAATACACCACCTCACCCCCTTTACATCTTCCTGCCTGACCCTTGGCAGCCTCGCCCTCACAGGAACCCCCTTCCTAGCAGGCTTCTTCTCCAAAGACGCCATCATCGAAGCCCTAAACACATCTTACCTTAACGCCTGAGCCCTCACCCTTACACTCCTAGCTACCTCATTCACAGCCATTTACAGCCTCCGTGTCGTCTTCTTCGTCGCTATAGGCCATCCCCGATTTAATTCACTCTCCCCCATTAACGAAAACAACCCTGCAGTCATCAACCCCATTAAACGACTAGCCTGAGGAAGCATTATCGCCGGGCTACTCATCACCTCTAACATCCTCCCCCTAAAAACCCCCATCATGTCCATACCTCCCCTTCTAAAACTAGCCGCCCTAACAGTAACTATCCTCGGCCTGCTCCTAGCACTAGAATTAGCCTCACTAACAAGCAAACAATTTAAACCCACCCCTCTGCCTGCCCCCCACCATTTCTCCAATATGCTCGGCTTTTTCCCAGCAGTCATCCACCGCTTTACCCCGAAACTCAACCTAACCCTAGGCCAAGCAATTGCAAGCCAAATAATCGACCAAACCTGACTAGAAAAATCAGGCCCTAAAGCAGTGGCCTCCCTTAATATCCCCCTTGTTACAACGACAAGTAACACCCAACAAGGAATAATCAAAACCTACCTCACACTGTTCCTCCTAACCTTCGCCCTTGCAACACTAATTTTTATCCTCTAGACCGCTCGAAGCGTTCCCCGACTTAACCCTCGTGTCAACTCCAACACTACAAACAAAGTGAGCAAAAGAACTCATGCACTAATTACCAGCATTCCACCCCCCAACGAATACATTAACGCAACACCCCCAATATCGCCACGAAGCATAGAAAAATCGCCTAATTCATCAACCGAGACCCAAGAAGACTCATACCACCCCCCTCAAAACAACCCAGAAATCAGAGCCACCCCCACAACGTATATCACTATATAAGCCGCAACAGGCCGACTACCTCAACTCTCAGGATAAGGCTCGGCAGCAAGTGCCGCCGAATACGCAAACACAACTAACATCCCTCCCAAGTAAATCAAAAACAGAACCAAAGATAAAAAAGAACCCCCATGCCCCACCAAAACACCACACCCCAACCCTGCTACCACAACCAACCCCAAAGCAGCAAAGTAAGGGGAAGGGTTAGAAGCAACCGCTACCAACCCCAATACTAGCCCAAATAAAAACAAAGACATAATATAAGTCATAATTCCTGCCAGGACTCTAACCAGGACTAATGGCTTGAAAAACCACCGTTGTTATTCAACTACAAGAACCTCCTAATGGCAAGCCTACGCAAAACCCACCCACTACTAAAAATTGCTAACAACGCACTAGTTGACCTCCCCGCACCCTCCAATATTTCAGTATGATGAAACTTTGGCTCCCTACTTGGCCTTTGCTTAATTGCCCAAATTCTAACAGGGCTTTTCTTAGCCATGCACTACACTTCCGACATCACAATAGCCTTCTCATCCGTCGCACACATCTGCCGAGATGTAAATTACGGATGATTAATCCGCAACCTTCACGCCAACGGCGCCTCCTTCTTTTTCATCTGTATTTACCTCCACATCGGCCGAGGCCTTTACTACGGTTCATACCTTTATAAAGAAACATGAAACATCGGCGTCGTTCTCCTCCTCCTAGTAATAGCAACCGCCTTCGTAGGCTACGTCCTTCCCTGAGGACAAATGTCATTCTGAGGGGCCACCGTTATTACCAACCTACTCTCCGCTATCCCTTATGTCGGTAACACCCTAGTCCAATGAATCTGGGGCGGCTTCTCAGTAGACAATGCCACCCTCACACGTTTCTTCGCATTCCACTTCCTCCTACCATTCATCATTGCAGCCGTTACTATACTTCACCTACTCTTCCTACATGAAACAGGCTCAAACAACCCCCTTGGCCTAAATTCAGACGTAGACAAAATCTCCTTCCACCCTTATTTCTCGTACAAAGACTTACTAGGCTTCGTAGTCGTCCTTATTGCCCTGACCTCCCTAGCACTTTTCTCACCCAACCTCCTAGGCGACCCAGACAATTTTACCCCCGCCAACCCCTTAGTCACACCCCCACACATCAAGCCTGAGTGATACTTCTTATTTGCATACGCCATCCTACGCTCAATTCCCAACAAACTAGGCGGAGTATTAGCTTTACTTGCATCAATCCTCGTACTTATAGTTGTACCAATCCTGCACACTTCTAAGCAACGAGGCCTGACATTCCGACCCGTTACCCAATTCCTATTCTGAACCCTAATCGCAAACGTCGCCATCCTTACCTGAATCGGCGGAATACCTGTCGAACATCCATTCATCATCATTGGACAAATCGCCTCCGTTTTATACTTCTCACTATTCCTAGTTCTCGCCCCATTAGCAGGATGACTAGAGAATAAAGCCCTTGGATGGCTCTGCATTAGTAGCTCAGTTTCAGAGCGCCGGTCTTGTAAACCGGATGCCAGGGGTTAAAATCCCCTCTACTGCTCAAAGAGAAGGGATTTTAACCCTCACCACTAACTCCCAAAGCTAGTATTCTAAGCTAAACTACTCTTTGCTAGTACATATATGTATTAACACCATACATTTATATTAACCATATATTATAGATGGTTTCCAGAGGACATATGTATGTATTATTCCACTACAAAGGATCTAAAACCATCAAGTATCTTGTATTATATAACAAAGGTTTACTAAAACCATAATATGTACAGATTCCATAACCCTTACACATTCAACAGACGACACTTATGGGCCTAAACGATTAAATCATCAGTCAAGATATAACAGGACCCAACATCCCGCCATACCTCACATATTTAATGTAGTAAGAACCGACCATCAGTTGATTACTGAATGCATATTCTTAATGAGGATGAGGGACAATTCATCGTGGGGGTTTCACTTAGTGAACTATTACTGGCATTTGGTTCCTATTTCAGGGCCATGAATTGATATATTCCCCCCACTTTCATTGACGCTTGCATAAGTTAATGGTGGTAATACATACTCCTCATTAACCCCCCATGCCGAGCGTTCTTTCCAGAGGATGGTTGGTTCCCTTTTCTGGTTTTCCTTTCAATTGACATTTCAGAGTGCACACCGTAATGACCAATAAGGTTGAACATTCTTCTTGCAAGCGGCGTATATGTCATGAATGGTGAAAAGACATTGCATAAAGAATTGCATATTCGGATATCAAGAGCATAATATGTGTGTTCTTACTCCTAAGATTTCTAAGATTACCCCCGGGGTTTATTTGCGTAAAACCCCCCTACCCCCCTATACTCCTGAGATCGCTAACAATCCTGAAAACCCCCCGTAAACAGGAAAACCTCAAGCAGCATATTTTTAGGTCCAAAGTGTATCTATTTACATTATTTAAATAATGCACGC